AGTAAAGCCGAAGTCAATGGGGGTACTATCGTGAAAAGGTTAAAACCTCGGGCTCGAGGACGTAGTTATCCGATAAAAAGACCCACCTGTCATATAATTATTGTAGTGAGGGATAGCTCTAAAAAGAAAACGGATCAGGATATATATTTAGAAACAAAGGATCAATGGAAAGATCCTATAATAGAGAGATATTTGGAGAAAGAGAGAGAAAAAAAAGAGAAAGAGAGAGAAGAAAAATATGGGCAAAAAAATAAATCCCCTTGGTTTCCGACTTGGTGGGGAAAACCAAAAGCATAGATCCCTTTGGTTCGCGCAACCAAAAAATTATTCCATAGGTCTCCAGGAAGATGAAAAAATACGAGATTGTATCAAGAATTATGTACAAAAAAATAGGAGAATATCCTCGGGTTTCGAAGGAATTGCACATATAGAGATTCAAAAAAAAATCGATCTGATCCAGGTCATAATCTATATTGGATTTCCAAATTTGTTAATAGAGGGTCGAACACGAGGAATCGAAGAATTACAGATCAATGTACAAAAAGGATTTCATTCTGTGAACCGGAGACTTAACATTGCTATCACAAGAGTTGCAAAACCTTATGGACAACCTAATATTCTTGCAGAATATATAGCTCTACAATTAAAGAATAGAGTTTCCTTTCGAAAGGCAATGAAAAAAGCTATTGAATTAGCTGAACAAGCGGATACAAAAGGAATTCAAGTACAAATTGCAGGACGTATCGACGGAAAAGAAATTGCACGTGTCGAATGGATCAGAGAAGGTAGGGTTCCCCTACAAACCATTCGAGCTAAAATTGATCATTGTTCCCATACAGTTCGAACTATCTATGGGGTATTAGGCATCAAAATTTGGATATTTGTAGACGAGCAATAATGGGCCTTTCCTTGCCATTCTATCCAGTGATAGAACAAAAAACGACAAACTATTCTTTTTCCCTTCAATGAAAAATGAGCAATTCTAATTCTATAGGGTTGAATAAAAATTGGATTGATCATTTGGTAGAATTGCTATGCTTAGTGTGTGACTCGTTGGTTTTTCTTTAGAGTTGGGATTCAAAAAAAAAGGACTGGCCCCTAACTAATAACTATAGAACTTAGAACCAGCTCATTGCTTCGTATTATCGAGATCTAAGGAACCAGTCACTATATGATGTGTCAATCATATAGTTGTAGCAACTGAAATCTTTTTTCCATAAAGGAAAAATCAATCTGATTATGGATTGTGAAGCGAAAATAGAGGGATGTGGGTAAATGGAAGGACGAGAGAAAGAGAGAAGGAGAATATCAATGGTATATGATTCCAATATGTATGGTCTATTATGAATCATCTCATAAAAGGCAGTGTGATAAAGCATCAATACTGATTCGTCCATAATTAGATGAATACGGTTCATAGGAAAAATACCAATAATAAAGAGCCTCGAGTCAATAGAGACTGAGGAGATTGACTTGGGAACGAACTTGAATTGAGGAGCTCCATTGCAGAGTTCAGGCCTAGCCATTAATGGAGAAGCTATGGGAACGACGGAACCTGTGACTGCAGAAGATTCTATTGAAAACGAATCCTAATGATTCATTGGGTGGGATGGCGGAACCAACCAGGAACCAATTGATTTATTCTGAGAGGCCATGGGTTGACCCTACGAATGAAACAAATATTGAAAGAGTAAATATTCGCCCGCGAAACCCTTATTGAATTGCAAAATTTTGGCCGATTCGGTAAAGGTCAAGGATTCGTTATAAAAATAAAGCAAAGGCATTATCTTCTATATATAGAAATATACGTCTAGCTATATATACAAGATATACAGATTCCTACGTGACAGATTCAATATCAAGAAATCCCATGATTTAGTGTATTATTCAATAAATACATGTGTATCTGTAATATTATTGAATCGTTTCATTCGCGAGGAGCTGGATGAGAAGAAACTCTCATGTCCGGTTCTGTAGTAGAGATGAGGTTGAGAAACAACCATCAACTATAACCCCAAAAGAACCAGATTCCGTAAACAACATAGAGGAAGAATGAAGGGAATATCTTATCGAGGCAATCATATTTGTTTCGGTAGATATGCTCTTCAGGCACTTGAACCCGCTTGGATCACATCTAGACAAATAGAAGCAGGGCGACGAGCAATGACACGATATGCGCGCCGTGGTGGAAAAATATGGGTCCGTATATTTCCCGACAAACCCGTTACAGTAAGACCTACGGAAACCCGTATGGGTTCGGGGAAGGGATCTCCCGAATATTGGGTATCTGTTGTTAAGCCGGGTCGAATACTTTATGAAATGGGCGGAGTATCGGAAACTGTAGCCAGAGCAGCTATTAAAATAGCTGCGTGCAAAATGCCTATACGAACGCAATTCATTATTTCAGGATAGGGATGTGGAACCAAAGGGGCATTTGTGATGAAAAAAACAATCGCGGATTTCTTTATTTCTGGACAGACAATATTTCTTTCTTTTTTCCTTCGACCTTTGCATTGAAAAAACAGATTAAAAAAAAAAATGATATGATTCAACCTCAGACCCATTTGAATGTAGCGGACAACAGCGGGGCTCGAGAATTGATGTGTATTCGAATCATAGGAGCTAGTAATCACCGATATGCTCATATTGGTGACGTTATTGTTGCTGTAATAAAAGAAGCAGTGCCCAATATGCCTCTCGAAAGATCAGAAGTGATCAGAGCTGTAATTGTACGTACATGTAAAGAACTCAGACGTGACAACGGTATGATAATACGATATGATGACAATGCAGCAGTTGTCATTGATCAAGAAGGAAATCCAAAAGGAACTCGGGTTTTTGGAGCGATCGCCCGAGAATTGAGACAGTTGAATTTCACTAAAATAGTCTCATTAGCTCCTGAGGTATTATAAATACTAGTAGATGAGACCATGATATAGTAGGGTATCTGAAATGGATCAATTAGTAGATTTTGTTTCACGCATATACTTTTAATAATTCATAAATAAAGAATCAAAAATTCACATAAAAAAAAACGTAACATGTTGATTATATCAAAATTAGGAGGCACCAATAATTATAGTTCGTCATGGGTAGGGACACTATTGCCGATATATTAACTTCTATAAGAAATGCCGACATGGATAAAAAAGGAACAGTTCGAATAGCATCTACTAATATGACCGAAAGCGTTGTTAAAATACTTCTACGAGAAGGTTTTATTGAAAACGTTAGGAAACATCGGGAAAACAACAAATATTTCTTGGTTTCAACCCTGCGACATAGAAGAAATAGGAAAGGAACATATAGAAATATTTTAAAGCGTATCAGCCGACCCGGTCTACGAATCTATTCCAACTATCAACGAATTCCTAGGATTTTAGGTGGAATGGGGATTGTAATTCTTTCTACTTCTAGAGGTATAATGACAGATCGAGAAGCTCGACTAGAAGGAATTGGAGGAGAAGTTTTGTGTTATATATGGTGATCCTTCTGGTATCCGAAGTTGATCCGTAACTTCCTATTTGTGAAAAAGGAGAGGAAAGACGGGTTGTTTAATATCACTCCTCCTCCATTAGTTGATACTTCAAGGGGGTTACCTGGAATGAAAGAACAAAAATTGATTCATGAAGGTTTAATTACTGAATCACTTCCCAATGGTATGTTCCGGGTTCGTTTAGATAATGAAGATCTGATTCTAGGTTATGTTTCGGGGAGGATCCGACGAAGTTTTATACGGATACTACCAGGAGATAGAGTAAAAATCGAAGTAAGTCGTTATGATTCAACCAGGGGACGTATAATTTATAGACTTCGCAACAAAGATTCAAACGATTAGGTGTAGGTGGATTTTTAAACATTCCTTTCGTGGGAATACAATTCGAGGTTCAAAATTTCAAGAGACTTATTTTCTTCCAAGGAGTAGATTCGGAATTAAGGTAAGGAATAACAAATATGAAAATAAGGGCCTCTGTTCGTAAAATTTGTGAAAAATGTCGACTGATCCGTAGGCGGGGACGAATTATAGTAATTTGTTTCAATCCGAGACATAAACAGAGACAAGGGTAATCTTTCTAAAAAGAAAAAGGGATTTTCTAAAGGACCCGATGGACAAATAAAGGATCTGTTTTGATATGAAATGGATATATCCGTATATCTCTGACTCATATTTATGAGATGATAAAATATGACAAAACCTATACCAAGAATTGGTTCACGTAGGAATGGGCGTATTGGTTCACGTAAGAGTGGGCGTAGAATACCAAAAGGAGTTATTCATGTTCAAGCGAGTTTCAACAATACCATTGTGACTGTTACAGATGTACTAGGTCAGGTGGTTTCTTGGTCCTCCGCTGGTACTTGTGGATTCAGAGGCACAAGAAGAGGGACACCATTTGCTGCTCAAACCGCAGCAGGAAATGCTATTCGTACAGTAGTGGATCAGGGTATGCAACGAGCAGAAGTCATGATAAAGGGTCCTGGTCTCGGAAGAGATGCAGCATTACGAGCTATTCGTAGAAGTGGTATACTATTAAGTTTCGTACGTGACGTAACCCCTATGCCACATAATGGATGTAGACCTCCTAAAAAAAGACGTGTGTAGAAATAAGAATTGAACGGATTTCAAGAGAAATAAATGATTCAATGATCTGAAAAAAGAATAATATTATTATGGTTCGAGAGGAAGTAGCAGTATCCACTCGGACACTACAGTGGAAGTGTGTTGAATCAAGAACAGACAGTAAGCGTCTTTATTATGGCCGTTTCATTTTGGCCCCGCTTATGAAAGGCCAAGCAGATACGATAGGTATCGCAATGCGAAGGGCTTTACTTGGAGAAATAGAAGGAACATGTATTACACGTGCAAAATCTGAAAAGGTACCACATGAATATTCTACGATAGTCGGTATTGAAGAATCAGTACATGCAATTTTAATGAATTTGAAAGAAATTGTATTGAGAAGTCATCTGTATGGAACTCGTGACGCATCCATTTGCGT